AAACTTTCTTTACAAGTCCCTTTTTGTAAGCTACATAGATTAAATTAGACTGAAAGTTAAGTCTTTGATTAAATTGCACTCTTTTTTTTTGATTTGGGCAACAGAGAAATTCCACCAAATTGTTTTGGGGGGTAGGGGGTGACAGGATTTTCATTCACAGGCTAAAAACGGGCCGTGCGAAAAATGTAATTTTTTAGGCACTTTTTCTTATTTTTTTTACTCAATTAAAGTTTAATGTAATATCTATTAATTATCTATTTATTAATAAAATATAATATTAACGATAATATAATAGCTAATATATTAATATATAAATAATATATATATATATATACAAATATAAATTAATAATTAAAAGGTCTATAAATTAATACGAACCTATAAATATACAATTTTCTAATATAATTAATAAATACATATTAGGAAAAATATAATTTATAATTAATGCTAATCTGATTATTAATTGCTTTATTATTTAGTAAACTATTATAATTTAATATATAACTCTTTTATATTCTGAAATATTATATATATATTATAATATTAAAATCTTATTAATATATAATCATTATTAATTTATTATAATATAGTACTATAGAATAAATTAATAATTAGCTATTAAACATTAATATATTTATTAATATATAATAAATATATTATTTATAAAAAAAAAAAAAAACCCATGTAATAGCAATTATTATACTTTTTATAGATCCAGATCTTTAATTATTATAAATTAAAATATCATTTGAATAATTAATTTATAATTTTTATATTTAATATATACAAATGACTTAGTTTTTTTATATAATTATCTAAAAGATTGTAATTTCATTTAATGGTTAATAATATTGAATTTTTTATTATAAAATAATATGTAGATTGGGCGTTAGGAGATGATCGAAAAGTTTAATGTAAAACAGTAAAAGTCCTGTTTAATTTGAGTATTTTTCTCAGGGAAATTCATTTAATTGGAAGTTGGTGGATGATGGGGGTTTTCTATCAATTTTTCCAGGGCAATTTATTCTATGGGGGTAGAATCAAATTGCTTGAGTTTCCTAGTGATTTTTTTTAATTATAGGGGGGAGTATTCGAATTTTTAGTAGATTATGTTGGTTTAGGTGGATAAAAAGTTTTATTTTGGCTTAGAGTTTGGCTATGTAATTTATTTATATGTAATTTATTGAAAAATTAGAAGTTAAAAAGTTCTATTAATCAGCAGTATTGAGTATTAAGTCGTAAAGTAATTTAGCCTTAGAAATTTACTGTAATATAAACTAAATTTGTGCCAGCAGTTGCGGTTATACAAATTGTATAGGTTAAACTTATTTAATTTAGTTAAATTTATAACATAATAAGTTACTATTAAACTTTTTAAGTGAAATTTTAAGTTTAGTGTGAATTATTTGAGTGTTTTTGAAGCTAGTAAATTTCAGTATAAACTAGGATTAGATACCCTATTATTAGAAGATTGGTTTTTCAATTAAAATTACTAATAGTTATGGTCTTTAAAATTAAAAAATTTGGCGGTATTTTAATCTATTCAGAGGAACCTGTTTTTTGATTGATAATCCACGATAAGTTTTACTTTAAATATAAATTTGTATATCGTCGTAGTTTGAATATTCTAGGAGGATGTAAATGTTCAATTGGTAATATCATAAGAGAATTCAGATCAAGGTGCAGTTAATTTTAAAGTTAAAATGGGTTACATTGTAAATATAGTTGGTTTTTGAACTTGAAAAGTCTAGATAAATTGGATTTGAAGGTAATTTTATATATTTATTTAAAATGACTATGCTCTAGAATATGCACATATTGCCCGTCGCTTTCATTTAAAATGAAATAAGTCGTAACAGAGTAGACTTATTGGAAAATGAGTCTGGAATTCAATCTAGAGCTTGTTGTAAGTGTTTTATTTACATTAAAAAGAAGACTGTTAAAATCAGTTTAGGTTGAACTTAGCAATTTAATTGAGTTTTTAGTTATTTTGTTTTAATTGAAATATCATGGGTTTTATTATTGTGAAAGAATTAATTAGTTTTATTTATAGTTAAAAGTATAGTGATAGAACATTGAAAAGTTCAGGTAAGAAGGATTAATTTTCCGTACCTTGGGTATCAGGGTTTACTAAAAAAAGTTATCTATATAAATTTCTCGAATTATAAAGAGCTATTTAAATATTGGAGTTATTGTAGTATAAATATCATTAATATTTAAATGGAAATGAAATGTTATTCGTTTTATAATATATCTAGTTACCCAGGAAAAAGATTGAATTTTCTATTTTTAATTATTTGAATGAATTTATATTTAAATAATGAAAGATTGGAATAACTTAAGGGATGAGCTTTAGGTTAAAATTTTATAATGATATAGATTTTAAGCAGAAAATAGGATTAGAATTTTTCATTTTTAATTAATATGTTGTAATTATCTGTTTTAGTTAAATTATTTATATTTCATTTAAATTTTTTACTGGGGAAAGTTCTTTAATTTTAAAGGATTAGGTATAATGTTAAAATTAGTAAATTTGTATGTATGATAAATGCAGGTTAAAAGGTTAAAGTAAGGAACTCGGCAAATTGATTTTTCACCTGTTTAATAAAAACATGTCTTTTTGTTAATAATTTAAGGTTTAGCCTGCTCCATGACTAAGTTAAATAGCCGCAGTATTTTGACTGTGCAAAGGTAGCATAATCATTAGTTTTTTAATTGAAAGCTGGAATGAAGGGCTGGATGAGAAAGTGACTGTCTCACTTTAATTTTCATTGAATTTTATTTTTAAGTAAAAAAGCTTAGATTTTATAGAAAGACGAGAAGACCCTATAGAGTTTAATAAATACAGGTTTTAACTATTTAAAGTTTAAATTGTAATTAATACTTGATTTATTTGGTTGGGGTGACATAAGAATTTGAAAAACTTCTTTATATTGACACATTGATTTATGATTATTTGATCCTGAGTTTCGGATTATAAGAACAAATTACCTTAGGGATAACAGCGTAATTCTTTTGACGAGCCCAAATCAATAAAAGGGATTGCGACCTCGATGTTGGATTAAAGTTAAATTTGGGTGCAGAAGCTTGAATTTTGAGTCTGTTCGACTCTTAAAACTTTACATGATCTGAGTTTAAACCGGCGTGAGCCAGGTTGGTTTCTATCTTTTATAGTTAAAATATTTTAGTACGAAAGGACCAGGTATTTGAATAATAATTTTTATGTTTGAATTAAATTGTTACTTTGGCAGAATAGTGCAATAAATTTAGAATTTATATAAGTAATTGTATTACAAGTAACAATTTATTTATTTGACTTGATTTTGCTATTTGTGTCTTTATTGGTTTTAATTGTGTGTGTGTTGATAGGCGTAGCCTTTATGATTTTACTTGAACGTAAGGTTTTAGGTTACATTCAAATTCGTAAGGGCCCTAATAAGGTTGGATTTATAGGGCTTTTACAACCTTTTAGAGATGCAATCAAGTTGTTTTCTAAGGAGCAGACTTTTCCTTTAATATCTAATTTAAATGTTTATTATTTTTCTCCTGTGATTAATTTGTTTATTAGACTTTTGTTATGAATAGCTATACCGTTTATTACTATAATGATAAGATTTGATTTGTCAATCTTATTTTTTCTTAGAATTTCTAGTCTTTCTGTTTATACAATTATACTGGCAGGCTGGTCTTCAAATTCCAGTTATTCTTTGTTAGGAAGTTTACGTTCTGTGGCCCAGGTGATTTCCTATGAAGTTAGATTAGCTTTAATTTTTATGTCATTTATTTTTTTGGTATTAAGAATGAATTTGATTGATTTTATAATGGTGCAGAAATTTATTTGACTTTTCTTCTTAATATTGCCTTTGTCTTTTATATGAGTAATTTCAGGTTTGGCGGAAACTAATCGGACTCCCTTTGACTTTGCAGAGGGGGAGTCTGAATTAGTGTCTGGCTTTAATATTGAATATAGAAGAGGGGGATTTGCTTTAATTTTTTTAGCTGAATATAGAAGTATTTTGTTTATAAGAATAATCTGTGTATTATTATTTCTTGGGGGTGATATCTATTCTTTTATGTTTTTTTTAAAGTTAACTTTTGTATCATTTTTATGGATCTGGGTACGGGGGACTTTACCCCGTTTTCGTTATGATAAACTTATATACTTAGCTTGAAAGAGGTTTCTTCCTAGGTCTTTGTATTATTTGTTATTTTTTTTTAGTTTTAAGATGATGATTTTCATCTTTTTATTATAGTTAATAAAATTTAGTAAAAACTAATAGAGAATTATAATCTCTTTTTTATACTTTCAAAATATATACTTTTACAAGTTCATTAGTTATCGGTAAAGCCAAGTATCTCATACATTGAATGTGATAGGATTAATGATATAGTAAAGAAAATAAGAAATTGTTAGGATTTGTCCAGTTAAGATGTATGGGTCTTCGACAGGGCGGGCCCCGATTCATGTCAGTAAAATTACTGTAGTCACTATTATTCAAAATAGTATTTTATTAATAGGATAGAATTGATTTCTTATAAAGTTTTTTTTGTTAGTGAAGGGCAGGATAAATAAGATTGCGATTCTTATTACTAAGGCAATTACACCTCCTAGTTTGTTAGGGATTGAGCGTAGAATAGCATAGGCAAATAGGAAATATCATTCAGGCTGAATGTGTACTGGTGTGACAAGGGGATTTGCAGGGATAAAATTATCAGGGTCACCAAGTAGGTAAGGGTAAGATAGAGAAAGCACAATAAGGAAAGTTAGTCTAATAATAAACCCTAGTAAGTCCTTGAATGTAAAATACGGGTGGAAAGGGATTTTATCTATATTTCTATTGGTACCTAAAGGGTTATTAGAACCGGTTTGATGAAGAAATAGAAAATGCACTATCACTAGAGCTGAGACAATGAATGGCAATAAGAAATGGAAAGTAAAGAATCGGGTTAAGGTTGCATTATCAACAGCAAATCCCCCTCAAATTCATTGAACAATAGAAGTCCCAAGGTATGGGATAGCTGAAACTAGATTGGTAATTACAGTGGCGCCTCAAAATGATATTTGCCCCCAAGGAAGGACATACCCTAAGAAAGCAGTTGCTATAACTAAAAATAAAATAATAATACCTACTATTCAAGTGTGAATCAAATTATAGGAACTATAATACATTCCTCGGCCAATGTGAATATAAATATTAATAAAGAATAAAGAAGCACCATTTGCATGGATAGTACGGATTAGTCAGCCATAGTTAACGTCTCGGCAAATGTGAACTACACTGTTAAATGCTAAGTCAATGTTGGGGCAATAGTGTATTGCAAGGAATACACCGGTTAGAATTTGTACTACTAAACAGAGGCCTAGTAAAGAGCCGAAATTTCATAAGAGCCTAATGTTTGAGGGAGCTGGTAAATCAATAAGAGCATTATTAACAATTTTAATTGCTGGGGAGGTCTTTCGTAATGGTATTTTCATTAGTTTTTTGGGCGTAAAGGTCCAAATTTTTTATTAATAATTTTTACTACGGCTGTTAATGTAATGAAAAGATAAATGATTATAAATGTTAGCATGATATTTATAGGAATATATGTATACTTGATTATTGAAATATTAAGTAGATTTTTCTGATAGTTTATTATATCATTATGAATTATAGGGTCTAAGTTATTATAGAAAAATGAGTAAGTAGTTATAAGTGTAATTATTATTAATATGAAAATAGTAAGTTTCGCGCTAAAACTGAATTTTTCATTTGAAGCGACACTTGTTATGTAAATAAATAGAATTAGTATCCCCCCGATTATAATGAGAAATAAGATGTAAGAAAACCAAAAATTAAAACATATTTTTCCTGTTATTATTCTGATAATAGAAGTCTGGATAATAAGGGTTAGTCCCAAAGATAGGGGATGGGACAGAAACATAAATAAAATAGAAAATGCAAGGTTTAGAATAACAAATATAATTTCAGGGAATAGTTTATTTAAAATATTAATTTTGGAGATTAAAGATAGGGGTTTCCCTTTTCCTGATGTTTTAAAAGCAAGACTTATTTTTGGTTTACAAGACCAATATTTTATTTAAATTATTAAAACTAATGATAATATATTCGTATATAGCATTACTAATGTTTTTTTGTGGGTTTGTAGCATTTAGTTTAATACGGAAACATTTACTTTTAATTTTATTGAGTATCGAATTTATAGTTTTGGCCTTGTATTTAAATACATTTTCTTATTTAAGTTTGTTAGGAAACGATTATTTTTTTTCTATGATTTTTTTAACGTTTAGAGTATGCGAGGGGGCTTTGGGATTGTCAGTACTTGTTTCTATGATTCGTTCTCATGGGAATGACTATTTTCAAGGGTTTAATTTGTTATGATAAAGTTTTTATTTGTTTTGTTTATAATGATACCTTTAGGGTTTTTAAATTATTTTTGGTTAATGCAATTTGCAATGATTTTAGTGTCTTTTTTCTTTATAATAAATTTCAGTTTAAATTATATATATATATATATTTCTTATTGCTTTGGGGTTGATTTGATTTCTTATTTAATGGTTTTATTGAGATTTTGAGTTTGTTCTCTGATATTGATGGCTAGAGGGAAGATTTATTTGACTCGATTTTGAAGTCAAATATTTACGTTTGTCTTGCTTATATTAATGATTTCTTTATTTATAGCTTTTGGTGCTATAAATTTGTTTATATTTTATATTTGTTTTGAAGTTAGCTTAATTCCTACTTTAATATTAATTTTAGGATGAGGCTATCAGCCGGAACGGCTACAGGCAGGCATTTACCTACTGTTTTATACTATATTGGCTTCTTTACCTATAATATTAACTATTTTTTTTTATTATTCTAAGTATGGGACTTTAGAGTTTTACAGCTTAGACAAGGAGTTAGATGGAGTTTTACTATATTTATGTATAAATATAGTTTTTTATGTAAAAGTTCCTTTATTTTTTGTTCATTTATGACTACCAAAAGCTCATGTGGAGGCTCCAGTATCAGGTTCAATGATTTTAGCAGGGATTATGCTTAAGCTTGGAGGGTACGGTCTAATACGTATAATAGTAGTGTTTATAAGGGTTGGCCTGAAGATTAACTGATTTTTTATTGGTTTAAGAATGATTGGGGGTTTCATTGTATCTTTAATTTGTTTACGTCAAAGAGATATAAAGTCACTGATTGCTTATTCTTCTGTGGCACATATGGGAATGGCAGTAAGAGGAATTTTAACAATGAGTTATTGAGGGATAAGAGGAGCTTTAATAATAATGATTGCACATGGGTTATGTTCCTCTGGACTTTTCTGTTTAGCTAATTTAAATTATGAACGTATTGAAAGACGAAGTTTATATTTAAATAAAGGGTTGGTTAACATTATACCTAGACTTTCTCTATGATGATTTTTGTTTGTTTCTTCTAATATGGCTGCTCCCCCATCTTTAAATTTGATAGGTGAAATTATATTGATTAATAGAGTTCTAAGCTATGAGTCATTAAATATAGTTGTTTTAATAATGTTATCTTTTATAGGCGCCGCCTATTCTTTGTATCTTTATGCTTATAGTCAACATGGAAAGATTTATAGAGGTTTAATGTCTTTTCCTATAGCGGGATTTCGAGAGTATTTACTTTTATTGTTACATTGATTGCCTTTAAATGTTTTAATTTTAAAGGGAGAATTAATGTGTTTATGGTTATATCTGAGTAGTTTAATAAAAATATTGATTTGTGGAATCAAAGATGTACAATTGTACTTTGGATAATTATTAATATTTGCCTATGTTATTTTAGTTTATTTTTATTGTGTAGTTTGTCTTTATTTTTAATTAGAATGTGGTTAATAACTATAGATTTGACTTGTTTTATTGAATATGAAGTTTTAATGTTAAATTCTAGCCCTATTTCTATAACAATTTTAATTGACTGAATATCGACTTTATTCATAAGTTTTGTGTTATTTATTTCTTCTATAGTAATTTTCTATAGAAATGAGTATATACATGGGGATTTAAATATTAATCGTTTTATTTTGCTAGTAGTTATGTTTGTGCTGTCAATGATATTACTTATCATTAGACCAAACTTGATCTCTATTTTATTAGGATGGGACGGCCTTGGCCTTGTATCTTATTGTTTAGTAATTTACTATCAGAATACGAAGTCCTTTAATGCTGGGATAATCACTGCTTTAACCAACCGTATTGGGGATGTAGCCTTATTAATAGCAATTGCATGGATGTTGAATTATGGGAGATGGAACTATGTTTTTTTCTTAGAAGAAATAAAGGAAGATAATTATATAGTATTAATTAGAATTTTAGTAATTTTAGCTGCTATAACAAAAAGAGCCCAAATTCCATTTTCTTCTTGATTGCCGGCAGCAATAGCTGCTCCTACTCCAGTTTCTTCTTTAGTGCATTCTTCTACATTAGTGACTGCTGGGGTTTATTTGTTAATTCGTTTTAACTATGCTTTAAATGACAGAATAATGATGGTAGTATTATTTATTTCGAGAATAACTATGTTTATATCAGGCTTAGGTGCAAATTTTGAATTTGATTTAAAAAAAATTATTGCTTTATCCACTTTAAGTCAATTAGGTTTAATAATGATAGTTCTTTCTTTAGGGGAATATAAATTAGCATTTTTCCATATGTTAACTCATGCTTTATTTAAGGCATTGTTATTCATATGTGCAGGCAGAGTGATTCATAGAATAGTTAATTGTCAGGATATTCGTTTTATAGGAAGATTGACTATAACTATGCCATTAACTTGTTCATTAATAAATATTTGCAATTTATCTTTATGCGGAATTCCATTTCTTTCAGGGTTTTATTCTAAGGACTTAATTGCTGAAGTTATATCCATAGGGAATGTAAGGCTTTATATTTATGTTGTTTTTTATATTTCAATTGGATTAACAGTGAGTTACAGATTTCGTTTAGTTTATTATTTATTTGTCGGAGAATTGAATTTTAATTCATTAGTTTATTTAAAGGATTCTAGAAAGACAATATTGAAGGGAATAAGAGGCTTGATTTTCCTAGTTGTAATTATGGGTAGAGTTCTTTCATGACTTATGTTCGATTCTTTATATTTGATTATATTACCTAAAATGATGAAGCTTTTAACTTTAATTATAGTAATGCTTGGCATATTTATTGGGTTTTGAATATCTAAGTTTTCTTTAGGCTCACGAAATTTGGCTTTAGAACATATAAGAGTTTCTTATTATTTGGGTGGAATATGGAATATGCCTGTTCTATCTACTTTAGGAGTTAATTACATGCCTATTGTATTAGGAAATTTATATTTAAATTTGTTAGATCAGGGTTGAACTGAATTTTATGGGAGTCAGAACATCTATAAGCATTTAATTAAAAATTCAATGATTACACAATTTGTGCTAAGTAATAATATTAAGTTGTTTTTTATGTTGATAATTATTCTATTTATTTTTATTTTAGTTTACTTGGATAGCTTATATAAGAGCGTGATATTGAAGATATCAAGGAAACCTAAGGTTTTCAAGTATTTACAAAAATTATTTAATTTTACATTGAAAATGTAATGTTTTACTTAAACTATATAAATAGAAATATTAACGTAAAACGCTATAATTTAAGTTAGAAGCTTAATTTTGTATATTTCTTTAATTGGAAATGACATTCAATTTTATCATTAACAGTGATATACCGCTTTTTGGTTTCAATTAATAAATAAGGATCACTTGATCATACTTTTAGGTCGAAACTAAATGCAATAATTGCTTCTTATTTAAGATAAATTGAGATTTCAATACTTTTTAAATGCAAATTAAATGTTATAGTTAACTATTATCCTAAGAAGTTCATTCGAGGGCGCCTTGTTTTCATTCATGAAGCAGGCCTGCAATGAGGATTCCAATAAAAATTACTAGCACAATAAAATAATTTCCTAGGCTTCTGTACTTTAAACATATAATTAATGGGAAAAGAAGGGTGATTTCTACATCAAAGATAAGGAAAATCACAGCAATAAGGAAAAAATGAAGTCTAAAGGGTAAACGAGCTGATGATTTAGGGTCAAAACCACATTCAAAAGGTGATATCTTTTCACGATCTATAGAAGTTTTCTTGGAAATGAGGTTAACAATGATTAATATAAGGATTGTGATAGTTACAATGATAACGCCTATAAGTAATAAACTTAGAATTATTTATACTAGTTTTCTAGATCCTTTGATTGGAAGTCAAATATAATAATTATACTATATAAATATCTACCCCATCAGTAAATAGAAATGTAAAGGAAAAGTCATACCACATCAACGAAATGCCAATACCAGGCTGCTGCTTCAAACCCAAAATGATGGGTTTGTGAGAAGTGATTATAGTAATGTCGGGCTAGGCAAACTAAGAGAAAAGTTGTACCAATAATTACATGGATGCCATGAAATCCAGTTGCTACAAAGAAAGAAGATCCGTAAGCAGCGTCTGAAATTGTGAATGAAGACTCCAGGTATTCATACCCCTGGAGGATAGAAAAATAAATGCCTAAAATTACAGTCAAAGCTAGCCCTTGAAGAGCTTGGTTATAGTTATTTTCTATTAAACCATGATGGGCCCAAGTTACTGTTAAACCTGAAGTTAATAAGATTATAGTATTAAGCAATGGAATTTGAATGGGGTTAAATGTTTGAATACCCTTAGGTGGTCATATTATACCGATCTCAATTGATGGGGAAAGACTGTTGTGGAAGAATCCTCAGAAAAATCTAATGAAAAAGAATACTTCAGAAGTAATGAATAGGATCATTCCTCACCGTAGGCCGACAGTCACTTTTATAGTGTGTAATCCTTGGAAGGCTCCTTCCCGGGTAATATCCCGTCATCATTGATATATAATTAAAATCATTGACAAGAAGCCAATATACAAAAGGTTAGGAGTGTAAAGATGAAACCATTTGATGATACCTGACATTATAATTAATGCTCTGAAAGAACCTAGGATTGGTCAAGGGCTGACGTCTACAAGATGAAAAGGGTGGTTTTTATGCATTAGTTTACTTCTCTAGAATATAAAGTTGAAAGTACAGCGAATACATAAGATTGAATAATTGATACAGCTGATTCAAGTAGTAAAAGCAATAATTGGACAATAATTAGAATATTAATTATTCAAATAGATAGGAGAGTCCCAGTATTCCCTAACAAAGTTATTAATAAGTGGCCAGCAATTATGTTAGCGGAAAGTCGAATAGCCAATGTTCCGGGTCGAATAATATTTCTAATAGTTTCGATACATACTATAAATGGTATAAGGACAGGGGGAGTCCCCTGTGGAACTAGATGAGCAAACATATGTGTTGTATTATTAATCCAGCCGAATAATATGAATGTTAATCATAACGGTAAAGCTAGGCTTAGAGTTAATGATATATGGCTAGTTCTAGTGAATACGTATGGGAATAAGCCTATGAAATTATTTATTAAAATAAATGAAAATAATGAAATAAAAATTAATGTAGATCCTGAGGATGTAGGCCCTAGAAGTACCTTGAATTCTTTATGTAAAATAGATGTGATTTTAATTCAAATGAAATTGAGACGTGAGGGGATAAGCCAATATATAGAAGGGATAAGAATAAGACATAAAAGGCTTCTAATTCAATTAGATGATATATTTCAATTGGAAGAGGGGTCAAATGAAGAAAATAGGTTTATAATCATTTTCAGTTTGTTTTAATCATAGGTTTTTGGAATTTAATAGATTTTTGGGATTCATAGGTAAATGAATAGAAATTTAAAGTGTTAACTAATATGAAAATTACTATGAAATAGATTATTAGACTTAGTCAATTTAAAGGTGCTATTTGTGGAATCAAAAATTAATACTAAGTATCTATTTCAGCTTGACAAGCTAATGTTATAAATTAACTAAATTTTTCATTAGAAGTAAGTGCTAGTTTACTATAAGAAGGTTTAAGAGACCAATGCTTGCTTTCAGCCATCTAATGAAAGCTCTATCATTTTATAAATTCATTTAATAAAGTAGTTAGAAGTAACTCTTTCAATAACAATGGGTATAAACCTATGATTTGCCCCACAGATTTCTGAACATTGCCCATATAGCAATCCTGCCCGATTTGACAGGAAATTTGTTTGGTTTAGCCGCCCCGGGGTAGCATCAATTTTGACTCCTAACGCAGGGATTGTTCATGAGTGAATAACATCGGCTGCTGTCACTAACATTCGAATTTGAGTCTTAAAAGGTACTACTACTCGATTATCAACATCTAATAAACGGAAATTCCATGGTTTTATTTCATTGATAGGCGTTATATAAGAATCAAATTCTAGAGTTTTAAAATCTGAATATTCATATGATCAATATCATTGATGTCCAATAGTTTTTACTGTTAATAGCGGGTTGTTGGTATCATCCAGAATGTAGATTAATCGTAATGATGGAAGTGCAATGAAAATTAAAGTGATTGCGGGTAGGATGGTTCAAATGAGTTCAATTAGTTGGCCTTCAAGTAAATATCGATGGATAAATTTATTAAAGAAAAGCCTATATATTAATTGTCCCACAAGAATTGTAATAATTACAAGTACTAAAAGAGTATGATCGTGGAAGAATGATAGCTGTTCTATTAAGGGGGAGGATCTGTCTTGAAGTAATAGGGTTTTCCAGGTAGCTATTTCTATAAAAAGGCTAACCTTTATATTTGGGGTTTAAGTCCACTGCACTATTCTGCCATAATAGAAGTTAGAGGTTAATATTGGAAGCTCTGAGTAACTGTGTTCGGCAGGGGGTATAGATTGGAGTCATTCAATTGAAGTAGTCATTCTTAAGGAATAGAGCCTTTTTCGTTTCATAGAAAAAGCTTCTCAAATAATAAAGATAAGGAAAAGTACACCAATTAGAGAGATAATAGAACCAATAGATGATACAATATTTCATATAGTGTAAGCGTCTGGGTAATCAGAGTAACGTCGAGGCATACCTCTTAATCCTAGAAAATGTTGTGGGAAAAATGTTAAGTTTACTCCAATGAATATGATAAGAAACTGAATTTTACATATATTTTCATTTAAAGTTAGACCGGTAAATAGTGGAAATCATTGAACGAAGCCTCCCATAATGGCAAATACAGCTCCTATAGACAAAACATAGTGAAAATGAGCCACAACATAGTAAGTGTCATGGAGTATGATATCAATAGAAGAATTTGCTAGAACTACCCCTGTCAAGCCTCCTACAGTAAATAAGAATACAAATCCTAATGCTCAGAGTAATGAAGGGGAATAGTTGATTTGGGTACCATGTAAAGTAGCAAGTCAGCTAAAAATTTTGATACCCGTAGGCACTGCAATAATCATAGTAGCCGAAGTAAAGTAAGCTCGTGTGTCTACATCTATTCCTACAGTAAATATATGATGAGCTCATACAACAAATCCTAGTAATCCGATTGCCATTATAGCATAGATTATTCCTAATCTTCCGAATGCTTCCTTTTTCCCTCTTTCTTGACTGATAATATGAGAAATTATACCAAACCCGGGCAAAATCAAAATATAGACTTCTGGGTGGCCAAAGAATCAGAATAGATGTTGGTATAGAATTGGGTCTCCTCCACCTGCCGGATCAAAAAATGAAGTATTGAGGTTTCGGTCAGTTAATAGCATAGTGATAGCCCCGGCTAAGACAGGGAGGGAAAGTAACAGTAAAAGGGCAGTAATTACAACTGCTCAGACAAATAGGGGTATTCGGTCAAAAGTTATTCCCGCAGGTCGTATATTAATTACAGTGGTAATGAAATTAGCTGCCCCTAGGATAGATGAAATCCCGGCCAGGTGTAAACTAAAGATAGCTAAATCTACAGAAGATCCTCCGTGTGCGATATTAGATGAAAGTGGGGGGTACACTGTTCATCCAGTACCAGCACCGTTTTCAACTACACTTCTTATGATTAGGAGTGTCAGTGAAGGCGGTAAAAGTCAAAACCTTATGTTATTTATACGAGGGAAAGCTATGTCAGGTGCTCCTAATATAAGGGGGACAAGTCAATTTCCAAACCCACCAATTATAATAGGCATAACTATAAAGAAAATTATAATGAAAGCATGGGCTGTGACGATAACGTTATAGATTTGGTCATCTCCAATAAGAGATCCAGGGTTTCCCAGTTCTGATCGAATTAATAGACTTAAGGATGTTCCCACTATACCAGCTCAAGCACCGAAAACCAAGTATAAGGTACCGATGTCCTTATGGTTTGTTGAAAATAGTCATTTGTTCAGTAGAATGGCCGAGGCATAGGCAATAAATTGTAAATTTATGTACGAATTCGATTCTTCTACTAAAGGGCTTGATAGTCAAAATCAATGATTTTAAATTGCAAGTTTAAAGGTAAGTAATTTTTTAAGCCTAAGGCTTAGAGCCTTTCTCCATTGACAGCTTTGAAGGCTGTTAGTTTGTATCTTAACTTAAATCCTTACAATAGGGAAAAGATAAGAGTACAACTAGCTAGGCCAGTAATAGCAAAGAAATTGAATGATAATGCCAAGAATTTGTTTATTTTAAAGTCAATTTTCTTGGTTTCATTATGGCTGAGTAAAAGCGATGAAGTTAAAATTCGAATATAGACAAACAATATAATGAGTGTTGCAATGATTAGAATTAAAGCCAATAAAGTGAAATTGTGAATGATTATTCAATTAATGGTTAATCATTTAGGTAAAAACCCTAGGAATGGGGGTAATCCCCCTAGAGATATGAAATTAGCTATCATTGAGAATTTAAATATTTTGTGTGAATTGAGTATTAGCGGGATTTGGTTAATTAAATTGATTTTTATATGATTAAAGGTATAAGTGATAGTAAGAGTAATAAAAGTGTAAATCATTAGGTAAATTATTCAAATGGAAAAAGATGAGATTATAGCTGATATCATTCAGGCAATATGATTAATTGAGGAAAATGCTATGATTTTACGTAAGCTTAGTTGATTTAAACTTATTAGGGTTCTTACTATCAATGATATTAAGATAATAATGATAATAAAATTGATTATGAGATGATTATTTATGAGAAGGGCTATAGGGGCAATTTTTTGTCAGGTTAATAGGATTGAGCAATTAAATCAATTTAATCCTTCAATAACTTCAGGGAATCAGAAATGGAAGGGAGCCGCTCCTAGTTTGGTTAATAATGCCGAATTTAATAATATTGTTAATTGGGAATTTACTATGGGGGTAATAAATTCATTGACAATTATTATTAAAGTGATCGATAGTATTAATACTAGGGAAGCTAAAGTTTGAGTAATAAAGTATTTAAGTGAGGCTTCTGAAGATAATATGTTTTTGGATGAATTTATCAATGGGATGATTGAGAGTAAGTTAATTTCTAGCCCTATTCATATTCCTAGCCAGGAAAAAGATGAGATGGCAATAAGAGTTCCTAGGATTATTGAGTTAAAAAATATGATTTTATATAATTTTACTATTAAAAAGAGAAAGATTATAACTTTCATGGTCAGGGTATGAACCTAATAGCTTGATTAGCTTATCTTTTTATGTTTTAGTGTATGATGAACAGGGATTTTTGGTATCCCAGGAGATAGTTTAATTCTGTCAAGCATAGCAAAGGTAGGTTTCTACATAGTTTATCCTATCAAGATAATCCTTGAATTTCGGGCACTTTACT